GAACCTTTATGGCAAGAAAAAGTCTCATTCAAAGAGAGAAAAAGAGACAAGTATTGGAACAGAAATATCATTCGATTCGTCAATCTTTGGAAAGAGAGATAAGCAAAGTTTCATCATTAGATGACAAATGGGAAATTCATAGAAAATTGCAATCCTCACCACGTAATAGTACACCTACACGTCTTCATCGACGTTGTTTTCTGACTGGGAGATCCAGAGCCAACTATCGGGACTTCGGTCTATCCGGACATGTACTTCGTGAGATGACCCACGCATGTTTGTTGCCCGGGATGAAAAAATCGAGTTGGTAGGAAGAGAAAATATTCTCTTGAATATTCTTATGAGAATAGAAAGTGAGAATAGAAAGAAAAGTCCCCCTATCCTTATAGGGGGATGGCATGTCCAATGCTTGTTTGGTATGTCAATTTTCGATTATCCTATCAAAGGATAGTGCGGGGTAGAGCAGTTTGGTAGCTCGCAAGGCTCATAACCTTGAGGTCACGGGTTCAAATCCCGTCTCCGCCAGAACAGAAAGAATATTTACAGTCTGGAAAAGATTATCCTCTCATTTAAGAATGGAATGAGAAGTAGGATAAATATATGAACACTACACGAGTTATTAATTATCCTATTCCATTCCTTTGAATGGGCGGGTAGCGGGAATCGAACCCGCATCTTCTCCTTGGCAAGGAGAAATTTTACCACTCAACCATACCCGCTCTTAGTCATTCCGATATACACATATATATAACATATATGTTTCTATATAGATATATCTATCTATCTATAGATATGAACATATCTATAGATATAGATAGATATCTCATTTGTATATGTTTAGATACCATTTATGTAATAATGTTACATTATAGCGAAAGAACCCCTCCCTCGAACACTTTTATTTTGTTTCTTGGAACTTATACCAAATGCCCTTCAGAACTAGAATGCCCTCTGAGTGGGGAGGAAATTATAACCCGAAACATTTCCAATTTAAGATATGAAAGAATTAAGGATACCTACCAAAAAGACTAATCCAATCCATAATGATGCACCCGAAAATATAACATTTTTGTTACTTGACCAACCATCAGGAGAGGCAAGTACGACAGGTACACCAATCACTAGGAGGAATGAAATAGCAATTAATGCAAACACGGCCAATTGGAAAGCAATAGTCATGTTTGTGACCCCACAAGCTTCCGACGGGTGAAATGGACTATACCATCCGATCCCCATCCGGCGAAATTTTCCCCAAATGCACCATGGCCATCGAATTCTTATTCGGGCGTGAAGGAGGAGGGAAATTCTTTTTCCAGATGATCATGATAAAGAATCCTATGTCATATATAGGTATAGGTATATGTCATATATATGCATCAATCTATGCATATACGGTCATGGTATAAACCATATAGGCAGATATTCCCTGGGGGAGTAAAATAAAAATTATCCCCGGGAGAGATGGCCGAGTGGTTCATGGCTCCGGTCTTGAAAACCGGTATGGTTACAAAAAACTATCGAGGGTTCGAATCCCTCTCTCTCCTTTTGTTTGTTGAACAATTCAACTTATCGGCCTGGCCCATACCAAAAAGAGAATAGCTCGGCTGAATATAGCCGAGCTACAAGGTCAAGTTGGAAGGGGAGTATTTAATGATACCCCTATACCGATTGGGAGATGCAATGAAATTGAATCGATCTCTCTCTTTCATCAATTGGATCTCCTGTTCTAGTTAAGAGGGTTCATGGAAAGGACAGGTTCGAAATCACGATCAATTCCTTTCTCGAATCCTGCTGCAGCTGCACGAGCCCTTCCCGCATGCCACAAATGGCCCACGAAAAAGAAAAATCCTAAAACAAAATGAGAGGTAGCCAACCAACTTCGGGGAGATACATAATTTACCGCATTAATCTCGGTAGCTACACCACCCACGGAATTCAAAGAACCCAAAGGAGCATGAGTCATATATTCCGCCGAACGTCGTTCTTGCCAAGGCTGTATGTCTTTTTTCAGCCTACTCAGGTCCAAACCATTAGGACCCCTTAGAGGTTCCAACCAGGGAGCACGAAGATCCCAAAAGCGCATTGTTTCTCCTCCGAAGATAATCTCTCCGGTAGGAGAACGCATAAGGTATTTACCTAAACCGGTAGGTCCCTGGGCGGACCCCACATTAGCTCCAAGACGTTGGTCTCTAACTAGAAAAGTGAACGCTTGAGCTTGAGAGGCTTCTGGGCCGGTAGGCCCATAGAATTCACTGGGATAAGCTGTATTGTTGAACCAAACAAAACAACAAGCAATGAAACCAAAGACAGAGAGAGCCCCTAAGCTATAAGACAAGTAAGCTTCTCCAGACCATACAAACGCACGACGGGCCCATGCAAAAGGTTTGGTTAAGATATGCCAGATACCCCCGAAGATACAAATAGAACCTAACCATACATGTCCCCCAATTATATCTTCTAGATTGTCCACACTAACAATCCATCCCTCTCCCCCAAAGGGGGACTCGAGTAAATAACCAAATATAACACTTGGGCTAAGAGTCAGGTTCGTAATTTTTCTTACATCCCCACCACCAGGAGCCCAGGTATCATATACACCTCCAAAATACAAAGCCTTGAGCACTAGAAGAAAAGCACCAACACCTAGCAAGATTAGGTGAATACCTAAAATTGTGGTCATTTTGCTTCTATCTTTCCATACATAACCAAAAAATGGAAGGGATTCCTCGAGAGTTTCGGGTCCTATAAGTGCATGGTAAATACCACCGAAACCTAGAACTGCAGAGGAAATCAAGTGAAGTACCCCAGATACAAAATATGGAAAAGTGTCCACGACTTCCCCACCAGGACCTACTCCCCATCCTAGAGTAGCTAGATGGGGAAGTAAAATCAATCCTTGTTCATACATAGGCTTTTCCGGTACGAAATGAGCCACTTCAAATAAGTTCATTGCTCCAGCCCAGAATACAATTAATCCGGCATGGGCTACGTGGGCCCCAAGTAATTTACCAGACAAATTGATAAGTCGAGCATTACCGGCCCACCAAGCGAAACCGGTGGTTTCTTGGTCACGACCAGCTAAAGCTAGAGTTCCATTAAAGAGCGTTTCCACGGGGTAGAACCTCCTCAGGGAATATAAGGTTTTCATGAGGCTGATCCTGAGCCGCCATCCAAGCACGAATACCTTCGTTTAAGAGGATATTTTTTGTATAGAAAGTCTCAAATTCAGGATCTTCTGCTGCACGGATCTCCTGGGAAACAAAGTCATAGGCACGTAAGTTTAGAGCTAGACCAACTACTCCAATGGCACTCATCCATAAACCGGTCACTGGCACAAATAACATAAAGAAATGTAACCAACGTTTATTGGAAAAAGCAACTCCAAAGATTTGAGACCAGAAGCGGTTAGCGGTGACCATGGAATAGGTCTCTTCAGCTTGAGTTGGGTTAAAAGCACGGAACGTATTTGCACCATCACCATCTTCAAATAAAGTATTTTCCACAGTAGCACCATGAATAGCACATAGAAGAGCAGCACCCAATACTCCGGCAACTCCCATCATATGAAATGGGTTCAAGGTCCAATTATGAAACCCTTGAAAGAAGAGGATAAATCGAAAGATAGCTGCTACGCCAAAACTAGGTGCAAAAAACCAACCAGACTGGCCCAATGGATAGATCAGGAATACGGAAACAAAAACAGCAATTGGAGCAGAGAATGCAATTGCATTATAAGGTCGCAATTGTACAGATCGAGCAAGTTCGAATTGGCGTAGCATGAAGCCTATTAGACCAAAACCACCATGAAAAGCAACGAAAGTCCATAGACCACCTAATTGACACCAACGAGTAAAATCTCCTTGTGCTTCAGGACCCCATAATAGCAGCAGGGAATGTGCTAAACTATTAGCAGGAGTAGAAACTGCGGCGGTCAAAAAATTACAGCCCTCCAAATAAGAACTGGCCAATCCATGAGTATACCATGAAGTTACAAAGGTTGTACCCGTGAACCATCCACCTAGGGCAAAATAGGCACAAGGAAAGAGCAATAGACCAGACCAACCCACAAAAACGAAACGGTCCCTACGTAGCCAGTCATCCGCAATATCAAATAAATTTTTTTCTTCTTTGGAAGACTTTCCAAGAGCTACAGTCATAGTGATCCTCCTATTGAACTATTTCGACCATTTCCGAGCACCCTATATCATCAAAAGGTATACGATGGTTTGATCATCTACGGACAACAGATTATCCATCATCCCTCCCAAAAGATTTGGTTCCGAAGATTTCTTGTTGGCACACATATTTCACTTTCATTGAACCAAACCAATCCAATATAGGTAAATGCATGATAGCTCGATTCCAAGTTTTTCATATTAAGTTCCTATCTGATCTTCGAATAATCAAGTAACATCAATGAAATAACGGAGGCAGGTGAGCTTTTCTTTTCCCCTCAGTTCTTTATCAGATTCTATTCTCAATCTCTATTCCATTCAATATTTGAAATATTGAATTTATTATTCATTCTTTAACCCTCTCCAAGATCTTATGGAAAAATCAATAAGAGTATTTCTATCGATCCCATCAATCTTTATGTATATTCTTATTGCTATATCTTCGTCCGATACGAATGAATTTACAAGAACAAGAAGGAGTAAATGCTTTTCTAACCCATAGAACGAAAGGAAATAATTCCTAAGATTTGTCCTTTTCCTTCTCTTCGAAGAGAAAAAGGATACTTATCTATTTTACCATTGTAATAGAAAAGTTCAAAGTTCCTTTCTTTTTTTTTTTTTTTTTTTCTTTCTCTTCTCTCTATATCTTAATTTCGATCTATTTCTCATTGGTGGAATAAGCAAAGGGAAATCGTTAATATGGGAATGTTTGATATATCGAGATAGAATTCAACATTCGTATATAGATTCTATTATATACATATGGATCAACCTATTCCTAGAGTTAAAGAGAAAGGGAATTCCATTTTGTCTGTGATTCAGAATACACTCCCATATTCATCCCTTTCCGGGGAGAGAAGATAATAACGATTAATTCGACGAAACATTCGATAGCTGAATAAGCGAGTTCGATCGATAATATCGATCAATTTTGGATAATTCAACGAAAAGATCCACTTTCATAATCTCCATCAAATCTCGGTATCAGAGTAGCTGATACATCCCTAACTTAATGGGTCAGATTCACTTACTTTTTTTTCTCAGAACCAATATGAAGATTCTTCGATTCCGCAAATTAGTCGGGGGGTCCTTATCTTATATGAAGAACGCAATATTGGTAGAAGGAACATCTCCTAAATATTACCTATCGTTGTTCAACGGAATGTATAGGTGGCCTTGCGCAAACACGAAGAAGTAATCAAATTTGAAAATCGAATTCTCAAATGGGGTTGTGACCATTTCCTGTTGGTATCTATAAAACCTTACCGGGTGGATTCTCTATTTCGTGATAATTATCTATTTCATAATACATGTGGGAGTTCACGAACGAGCAATACAATAATGATATAAAACCACTGGCATAGAAAAAATTCTTCGGGCCATACTATTGACAATTTCACAGAAATTTGCCTATTATGACGATAGGCAGGCCCCTATCGTCTAGTGGCCCAGGACATCTCTCTTTCAAGGAGGCAGCGGGGATTCGACTTCCCCTAGGGGTACTATGGGAATCTTTCTCCAGGAATACTTATTTGGTATTCCAAACACTTTCAATTCATTGTTCCTGGGTCGATGCCCGAGTGGTTAATGAGGACGGACTGTAAATTCGTTGGCAATATGCCTACGCTGGTTCAAATCCAGCTCGACCCAATGCCAACTTTACCAACCCATCATCGATATGAAATATTCATGTCAATCTTCGATATTGATGGAAAGGTAACTGGTTATTGAATCCCCGATCTGTCTATATCTTTATATAGATATGTGTTATATAGATATGTGTATATATCTATATGGATATGGAACAGAACGAATGGGTATTTTTTAAATGAAAGGAAAAGGGATAATAGAAGGAAGAGAAAGAGAAAGATCAGATCTTTCATTGATCTGGCACTAATCTAATCTGTATTAAGAATCTGATAGTAAATGTACTGTACTGTGCACCTATTGGGATTGTAGTTCAATTGGTCAGAGTACCGTCCTGTCAAGACGGAAGTTGCGGGTTCGAGTCCCGTCAGTCCCGATCCAATAAGTTGATCAATTCCTCTTCTAAATCATCTGAAGAAGAATAAAAAAAAAAGAATGGGGGTAAACGCATTTTGCGGTAGAAAAAACCCATATTCATCCATGTCTATAGACATCTATGTAGATATAGATGTGGATAGATATCCATCAAATCCAGAATGGATTCTCTAATTCTGTAACCATTTTGGTAAGAACATTTCATTCTCATGGTGATTTGTGACAACACAAACACCTATTTACCTCATGAAATATTTCATTCTCTGAACAGATATTCGTGGGAGTATAGAGAGATCTGAGAGGAACACAGAGGTAGTCTTCCCAAGTAATAATCTCGTGGAGGTCGGTCCCTCTAGATCATTCCTGATGATACCCAGTATACACCCCTCCATCTCTTTCCTGTTCATTCTAAAAGACATGTCTAATATTGTTATTATTCCACACTCGCTAGTATCTTTTTCTCATGACCAGCCATATCATAGATCCTTGAACACTGCAATTTTTAAGAATTCTCATGTAAGAATTGAATGATCCTTGGACTTCCTATTCAAAATAGTTTTTATAGTTCCTGGGTCATGGGTTATCCCCCCGGAGAAAATTTGAACTATCATTTCTTTGTCATGGGGAATTAGTGCAATTTTGGGTATCTCTCCTACTCGAATCGGGAGAACTGTCCGATCCATCTTTGTTCATTTCCTCGATCCGTAGGATCGATTCTCCATATATACATCTCATATTGGGACATACGGGGTACTGATAAAGATGTACTCTCTCTAATGATGTAGGGTTTTCCCTACCCAATTGGTCCTATCAAAATAGGAAATTGATCAGAATATGAGATTCTTAATACTATTCATCGAATCGGTCTTTATCCTACTTTTCTGTCTTCCGAATAGCAATTTGGATTATCATTAACTTCACCCGTTCAGGGTGATTCTTCCCTCATATCCCTACCATATCTGTAACGCTTAGGCCTATGTCCAATAGAATCTGTATTAGTGGCAAAATCTTATTGCATAAGTAAGGCGATAAATGTGACTATATGAGTTGAGTGGGACAAATATGATCGATTGGGAATCGAATTACTGGATCCGGTATGAATAAAGGATCATATTATGTTATACTCATTTCCATTGAGTAATTCATTAGATCCATCAGATTTTGCTATTCAAATTGATTCTATTCGTCCAATCTCATACTCCAGGGATTCAATCAATCACATTTATGGATCCTTAAAAGGGATTCATCATCTTTATGAGATCAAATCTCGAGTTATTGTAGAACGAAGTGAAAATGATAAGATCACGGAAGTAAATATTCTCGCATTTATCGCTATTGTACTGTTCATTTCAGTTCCTACTGCTTTTCTACTTATCATTTACGTAAAAACAGTCAGTGAAAGCAATTGATTCATACCGAATTTGAGTTTTTACTCATGACTAGATAAATTGAAAGGATCCAAATCCTTAATCTTAAATAGATGATAAGTAATAGGCGATAAGTTGTATTTATCAATTCTATCACGGGGTAGAAATTGATTCTGAGAATAGGTAGTACGAAAGAAAGGGTTATATAGCCCTTTCTTTCGTACTACCTATTCCGCATTGCATATATATCTATATCTATGGATATATCTGAATAGCATTTGTCCCTATGGGAAAAATTCTCTATTTTAGATAGAAATACTACATTCTATACCCTCTAATATATATATATATATATATATAGGATTAAGACCTGGTGCCGTAGCAGAGACAGGGCTAATCGCAATAGGTAGACTTCTATATGCCCTTTAAAAATAGAGACCTAATAGATACAGGGCAGAGATTTGATTCTGAACGTACTTTAAAAATATCGTTTTGGATCGAAGTTTAATATACTTCTATGGGGCGGCGGGCATAGTGGATATGGAACTTGAAATGGCATGATAAAAATCATTCATATGGAAAAGGAATCTATGGTTAAGATAGCTCAATATGCTCCATATTTATCCGAGAACAGATCTGTATCAAATTAGATCAATTTGAAATTATCTGAGGAAAATGTAGACTAATTCATACGTTTTTGGTTTTGATTCCTGCCCTCTCTGTAGAACATGGATAGGTAGAACCGACCGAGTCTGACATGAGCCTAAGTATAAAGATCCTGGATATATCACAAAAAGAGGATAGGACAGGCGCATCCGAAATCAACCCAATCGATCTTTTCATTTCGAAAAGAAATTGATTGGAGAGAACGAGATTCTCGGTTCATTTGAGAGAAGAACTAGTTCATCAAAACTTGAGATTGAGGAAGAATCCAATTTCTCATAGGAAAAGGGTAAGAAATTGATTCTATTATGCATATCCCTTGCGGAAAGAAAGGGAAAATAGTTCTATAAAATAAGAAAAAATCGTTCTATAGAACGAATATGAAATTTTCGGGATAGGAAGAACTCAATATTCCTAGGTCCTTACGAAATCAAAGATATTTTCATTATTGAATGATTTGGAACAAAACGATTGATTGAGAATTGCATTAGATTCTTAGAGTCCACTTCTTCCCCATACCACGAGTGAAAGGGAGAATGTAAAAACTACCATTAGAGCAGCCCAAGCGATACTGACTATATCCATACGAATTGTGTTCTCTATTTACAAAAAAATTATTCCATTATCGATCACTGATGATAAGGGAACTAATCACAATAACGCAAAGTCGAAATTAGATCCTTTCCATTCCAAACGTTGTTGACGAGTCTCTCTGAGAGATCCATAGATTCACTTGTTCTTCGGAACAAGTTTCTATAAACTTCCCTTATTCCCACAGGTTCGTCTATTTATGACAGGATCAAAAGGCGATGGGCCACATTGGTAATATGGAGCAGCTTAAGTTGTCTCCAGAGGTGATATAATGGAAATCCAAACTCTTCCTTCTCTTTCGCTCTCTCCACCTAACCAGGCGACACCCGGATTTGAACTGGGGATAAAGGATTTGCAGTCCTCTGCCTTACCACTTGGCTATGTCGCCGAACCATTATGGAAATGTAATAGAAAGATCAAATACTATTTCTCATTCAATCTCATTATAACATTGAACAGGTGCTAAAGTCAACCACCAAGGAAATGTATCAGATCCTTTCTTCGTCATTCAATCTCATTATAACATTTGATAAGTGTTCAAATCAATCTTGTTCTAACACTTAATAATGGTTTGATCCATTTGTTCATATCTCCGTTTCAAGTAAATGGGAGTATCAAAGGACCTTTCCTCTATTCAATTATACGTATATCTGGATATAGGTAGAATTTCACGGGATATAGCGAACGAGATATACATTTTCGTCGGATTGATTCTTATGGATCAATAAGGAATAACGAAATAGGTTCTTTTTATGGACGGGAAACTTCCAATGCTATTAGATGAAAATAAGGGAACGTCTACAATCCCTGAATTTGGGAAAATACAATTCGAAGGATTCTGTCGTTTCATTGATCAAGGCTTAATCGAGGAACTTCAGAATTTTCCGAAAATTGAGGATACAGATCAAGAAATTGAATCTCAACTATTTGGAAATAAATATGAATTAGCAGAACCCCTGATCAAAGAGAGAAATGCTGTATATCAGTCCCTTACATATTCCTCTGAATTATATGTACCAGCAAGATTGATTCAGAGGAATAGTAGAAAGATACAGAAACAAACTGTACTTATTGGAAATCTTCCCTTAATGAACTCTCAAGGAACTTTTGTAGTAAATGGAATTTCCAGAATCGTGGTCAATCAAATATTACGAAGTCCCGGTATTTATTACAGTTCGGAACCAGACCAGAGTGGAATCACTCTATATATCAGCACTATAATTTCAGATTGGGGAGGAAGATCAAAATTAGAGATTGACGGAAAAACAAGGATATGGGCTCGTGTGAGCAAAAAACGAAAAATATCTATTCCAATTCTACTATCAGCTATGGGTTCAAATCTCGGAGAGATTCTAGACAATGTTTGCTATCCAAAAATATTCTTATCTCTCCTGACCGAGAGACAAGAACAAAAGGAATATCTTCGGTCGAAGAAAAATGCCATTTCGGAGTTCTATAAGAAACTCTATTGCGTAAGTGGCGATTTGGTCTTTTCCGAGTCTCTATGTAAAGAATTACGAAAAAAATTTCTCCAACAAAGATGTGAATTAGGGAAGATTGGTCGACGAAATCCGAACCAAAAACTGAATCTTGATATACCCGAGAACGAGATTTTTTCATTACCGCAAGATGTATTGGCTGCTGTGGATTACTCGATCAGAGTTAAATTTGGAATGGGTACACTTGATGATATGGATCATCTAAAAAATCGGCGTATTCGTTCTGTAGCAGATTTATTACAAAATCAATTCGGATTAGCTCTAGGTCGTTTGGAAAATGCAGTTCGAAGAACTATACGCAGAGCAACTAAGCGCAAATGTTTACCAACTCCTAATAACTTGGTAACTTCAACTCCATTAACAACTACTTTTCAGGATTTTTTCGGCTCACACCCCTTATCCCAATTTTTGGATCAAACTAATCCATTGACAGAAATAGTTCATAGGCGAAAATTAAGTTATTTGGGTCCCGGAGGATTGACGGGGCGAACTGCTAGTTCTCGAATACGGGATATTCATCCTAGTCATTATGGGCGTATTTGTCCGATTGAGACGTCCGAAGGAATGAATGCTGGACTTGTTGCATCATTAGCTATTCGTGCAAGGATTGGTCATTGCGGCTCTTTACAAAGTCCATTCCATAAAATCTCTGAGAGATCGGAAGAAGAACATATGGTTTATCTATCATCGGGAGAAGATGAATACTATCGGATAGCCACAGGAAATTCTTTGGCGTTAAATCAAGGGATTCGAGAGGAACAAGTTACTCCAGCTCGATATCGACAAGAATTCTTAGCTATTGCATGGGAACAAATCCATTTTCGAAGTATCTTTCCTTTCCAATATTTCTCCGTTGGAGTTTCCCTCATTCCTTTTCTCGAGCATAATGATGCGAATCGCGCTTTAATGGGTTCGAATATGCAGCGTCAAGCAGTTCCACTTTTCCAACCTGAGAAATGTATTGTCGGAACTGGATTAGAAGGTCAAGCAGCTCCAGATTCAGGAAGTGCAGCTATAGCCACACAAGGGGGAAGGATCACGTATATCGATGCTGGAAAAATCACTTCATCGGTTGATGGAGACACTGTAGGAACAGAATTGGTTACATATCAACGTTCTAATAACAATACTTGTATGCATCAAAACCCTAGGGTTCGCCGAGGGGAATATGTGAAGAAAGGACAAATTCTGGCGGACGGTGCAGCTACAGTAGGGGGAGAACTCTCTTTGGGAAAAAACATATTAGTAGCTCATATGCCATGGGAAGGATACAATTTTGAAGACGCAATACTCATTAGTGAACGTCTGGTATATGAAGATATCTATACCTCTTTTCATATCGAAAGATATGGAATTGTAACTTGTATGACAAGCCAGGGCCCTGAGAGAATCACTAAAGAAATACCTCATTTAGATGCTCATTTACTCCGTCATCTAGATGGAAATGGCCTTGTAATGCTAGGATCTTGGGTAGAAACAGGTGATGTTCTAGTGGGTAAATTAACACCTCAACCAGCAGAAGAATCATTGCGTGCCCCGGAAGGAAGATTATTACAAGCCATATTTGGTATTCAAGTGTCTACCGCAAGGGAAAGTTGTCTCAGAGTACCCATAGGTGGAAGAGGCCGGGTTATTGATGTGAGATGGATCCATAAAGAAGAGAATTTTGGTGATAATGCAGAAGTGGTCCACGTATATATCTTACAGAAACGTAAAATACAAGTGGGCGATAAAGTAGCCGGAAGGCATGGTAATAAAGGTATTATTTCGAAGATTTTGCCTAGACAAGATATGCCTTATTTGCAAGACGGAACATCAGTTGATATGGTATTAAACCCATTAGGGGTACTTTCACGAATGAATGTAGGACAGATCTTTGAATGTTTGCCCGGTTTAGCAGGGAACTTGATGAACAGACATTATAGAATAACACCTTTTGACGAAAGATACGAGCGAGAAGCTTCGAGAAAACCAGTGTTTCCTGAGCTCTATGGAGCTAGTGAGCGAACAGCTAATCCATGGGTATTTGAACCTAATCATCCCGGTAAAAATAGGTTAATTGATGGAAGAACAGGAGATACTTTTGAACAACCTGTTACAACAGGAAAAGCTTATATGCCGAAATTAATTCATCAGGTTGATGATAAAATCCATGCACGTTCCAGTGGACCTTATGCACTTGTTACACAACAACCTCTTAGAGGAAAATCCAAACGGGGAGGGCAACGAGTAGGAGAAATGGAAGTTTGGGCTCTAGAAGGTTTTGGTGTTGCTTATATTCTGCAAGAGATGCTTACTCTTAAATCTGACCATATTGGAGCTCGTCATGAAGTACTTGGTGCCATTATCACTGGAGGACCAATACCTAGACCTGGTACTGCTCCAGAATCTTTTCGATTGCTCGTTCGAGAACTACGATCTTTAGCTCCAGAATTGGATCATGCTATTATATATGAAAACGACTTTCAGATAGATAGGAAGGAAGTTTAATCAAAATGAATCAGAATCTTTCTTTTATGATCGACCGGGATAAGCATCAACAGCTTCGAATTGGATTAGCTTCTCCTGAACAAATCTGTGCTTGGTCCAAGAGAATTTTACCTAATGGAAGGATAGTTGGACAGGTGACTAAACCCTATACTTTACATTATAAAACCAATGAACCAGAAAAAGATGGATCGTTCTGTGAAAGAATCTTTGGACCTATCAAAAGTGGAGTTTGTGCTTGTGGAAATTCTCGAGTGATCGGAAATGAAAAAGAAAACTCAAAATTTTGTGAACAATGCGGAGTTGAATTTGTTGATTCTCGAATTCGAAGATATCGAATGGGATACATCGAACTGGCATGTCCAGTGGTTCACGTATGGTATTCAAAACGCCTTCCCAGTTATATTGCGAATCTATTAGCCAAACCTCTCAAAGAATCAGAAGGCCCAGTATATTGCGATGTGCGACTTGATCACAAATTCCGATTCTGCAGATCCGGAATAAGGAACTGTCATCCTATTCAATCTCATTGGGATGCCTTTAGCTCTGACATGTCTCTCAGGAGAAATAGTATGAAGCTCAGAATCACAAGCATCTAGAAGAGATGTTGAGAAAGAGGAATGGGTCCAGGGTTTATATATTCCATATTAAATTGCTATTAGACTTCGTGAAAAACACTTCTTTTCTTTCGTATAATGGAATTCAAGAGTCATTCTCTTTCATTTTGATCATCCCTGAATCAATGTATTCCGGACCAATTTAATCAGATATGGCTGTAGGAGTCTATTCATCGCATATATGCTTCAAATAGCATTGCAACCATCGAAGTAGAGCAAGGACCTAAAGGATCAAATGGAACGAGATACAGACAAGTAAATCCCTCATGAGTCTCAAATTCAAATGAATCGGAGGTATTTCCGAAATGTATCGTTGGGGGGAAAGGAGACTACTCAATAATTCCATCCTTATGCCGTAATACGATAGAGGAGTAGAGGAAAAATTCCACTTGGAACTTGAGTAAAGAGTAGCTATTTGGTCCTTTTTCCGGAGCAAAAGGAGTTCTTCTTCAAAGAACTTTCCGTTCCGGTACAGCTGCTTGAGCCGGATGAGAGAAAACTTTCACGTCCGATTCCGAGGGGGGGGGAAATAACCTATCTCAATCTTTTTATTGCTAGGCCCATAGCTAACAAACCAACTTCATTACGATCACGGGGTCCATTCAAATATGAAATTCAATCCTGGAGGGATATTATCCCTCATTATTTTTCTGCTCGGGGCTTTGGGGCATTTCGACATAGAGAAATAGCTACTGGAGGAGATGCTATCAGGGAACAACTAGCTGGTCTGAATCTGCAAATTCTGATGGATCGTTCATATATGGAATGGAAGAGATTGGGGAAACAGAAATCGGCCGGAAATGGATGGGGAGATAGAAAAATTCAAAGAAGAAAGGATTTTTCGGTTAGACGCATGAAATTAGCTAAACATTTCCTCCAAACAGATATAGAACCAGAATGGATGGTTTTATGCCTATTGCCAGTTCTTCCTCCTGAACTGAGGCCAATCGTTCAATTAGGTGGAGGTGAACTGATCACTTCAGATCCAAATGAACTTTATCGGAGAGTTATCTATCGGAATAATACTCTTACCGATCTATTAGCAAGAAGTAGATCTACGCCAGGGGGATTAGTTATTTGTCAAAAAAAATTGGTCCAGGAAGCCGTAGATGCACTTCTAGATAATGGCATTCGTGGACAACCAATGAGAGACAGTCATGATAGACCTTATAAATCGTTTTCAGATGTAATCGAAGGCAAAGAAGGAAGATCTCGTGAAAATTTACTTGGTAAACGAGTTGATTATTCAGGTCGTTCTGTCATTGTGGTGGGCCCCTCCCTTCCATTACATCAATGTGGATTACCCCGAGAGATAGCAATAGAGCTTTTTCAAGCATTTGTAATTCGTGGTCTAATTAGACGACATTTTGCTCCCAACTTAAGGGCTGCGAAAAGTATAATTCGAGATAAAGAACCCATTGTATGGGAGGTACTTCAAGGAGTTATGCAAGGACACCCTGTATCGTTAAATCGAGCACCCACCTTGCACAGATTAGGTATACAAGCATTTCAACCTATTTTAGTAGAAGGGCGTGCCATTCGTTTACATCCATTGGTTTGTGGGGGATTTAATGCGGACTCCGACGGGGATCAGATGGCTGTTCATGTACCTTTATCTCTGGAGGCTCAAGCAGAAGCTCGTTTACTTATGTTTTCTCATACAAATCTATTGTCTCCAGCTATTGGAGATCCCATTTCCGTACCAACTCAAGATATGCTTCTTGGACTTTATATATTAACGGTCGGAAATAATCAAGGTATTTATGGAAATAGGTACCACCCATATTACTCTAAATATAAGATCTTTTCCTGTAAAAAACCTTCTTTTTATAGTTATGATGATGCGCTCGGGGCTCATTGGCAAAAACGAATTGAATTAGACAGCCCTTTATGGCTTCGGTGGGGGGTAGGTTTACGTATTATTACCTCAGTAGATCGAGAAGCCCCTATCGAGGTTCAATATGAATCTTTGGGTATCTTCCATGAAATTTATGAACATTACCGAATAGGAAAAAATGAAGTAGGAGAAATACTCAGTATATACATTCGGACAACTGTTGGTCGTATTCGTTTCGATCGAGAAATAGAAGAAGCCATACAAGGCTTCTCTCGGGCTTCTGAACACCCGAATAAATCGCTACCAGCTATCATAATATAATGTTTTTAGTCCCATAATCATCTCGTTCATGCGGAAATCAAAATTGAGGAAGCCCTAGGATAACTGGCTCGAACCCATTGTTGGATCTTGCTTACAAAAATGCGGAGGTTTTTCCCTATGGCAGAACGGGCTAAATTGCTCTTTCATAATGAAGCGATGGATAAAACTGCCATGAAACAACTTATTAGCAGATTAATAAATCACTTCGGAATGACATATACATCAAATATTTCGGATCAACTTAAGACTTCAGGTTTCCAACGAGCTACTGATGCGGCTATTTCATTAGGAATTGATGATCTTCTAACAGCACCTTCCAAGGGATGGCTCGTCCAAGATGCGGAACAACAAGGTTCTATTTCGGAAAAACATCATCATTATGGGAATGTACATGCAGTGGAAAAATTACGTCAATCAATTGAGACATGGTATGCTACAAGTGAATATTTGAGACAAGAAATGAATCCTAATTTCAGGATGACCGATCCTTTTAATCCAGTACATATGATGTCATTCTCAGGATCCAGAGGAAGTACATCTCAGGTTCACCAATTAGTAGGTATGAGAGGATTAGTGTCAGATCCTCAAGGACAAATCGTTGATTTACCCATTCAAAGTAATTTCCGCGAAGGACTTTCTTTAACAGAATATATCATTTCCTGTTATGGCGCTCGTAAAGGGGTTGTGGATACTGCTGTACGAACATCGGATGCCGGATACCTCACGCGTAGACTTGTTGAGGTGGTTCAACACATCGTTGTACGTAAAACAGATTGTGGTACTATCCAAGGTATTTTTGTCAATCTCATTCAAGGTCGAGAGAGGATCAAGAATCGAATTGTTCTACAAACACTAATTGGTCGCGTGTTAGCGGACGATGTATATATAGATATGAGATGCATTGCCACGCGTAATCAAGATATTGGGGTTGGACTTGCCCATCAATTAATAACCCTTCGAGCACAACCAATCTATATACGAACCCCTTCGACTTGCAAGAGTCTATCTCGGATCTGCCGATTATGCTATGGTCGTAGTCCTACTCATGGTAACTTGATCGAATTAGGAGAAGCAGTAGGCATCATTGCGGGCCAATCAATTGGAGAGCCAGGAACTCAACTAACACTAAGGACTTTTCATACCGGTGGGGTATTTACAGGTGATATTGCAGAACATGTACGAGCTCCTTTCAACGGAAAAATTGAATTCGATGAAAATTTGGTTTATCCCACGCGTACACGTCATGGGCATCCTGCTTTTATGTGCCATAATAACTTATCCATCACTCTTGATGGTCAAGATCAGGTACATGACTTAACTATTTCACCACAAAGTTTGCTTTTGGTTCAGAATAATCAATATGTGGAATCGGAACAAATTATTGCCGAAGTTCATGCTAGAACATCTCCTTCGAAAGAGAAAGTTCGGAAACATATCTATTCTAACCTAGAGGGAGAAATGCACTGGAGTACCAATGTGTGTCATGCACCTGAATATGTACAGGGTAATGTTCATCTCATACTCAGGACAAGTCATTTATGGGTATTATCGGGGGGTATACACGGATCCAGCGCGGTATCCTTTCCATTTCATAAGGATCAAGATCAAGTAAATGTTCAACTTCCTCTTGCCAAACATGAATTACTTCCGGATTATTCGGTGAATCAAGATCGAATGAAACACAAATCAGTTGACTCGAACTTTTATGGAAAAGAAGAACAAATCTCCAGTTATTCAGAAATTGATCGGGTCATATCCAACGAGCATTGGGATTCTATCTATTCTACCATTTCTTCTGATAATTTCAATATTTCAGGGAAAAAGCAAAGAAATAGATTCTTCGTCCCATTGCGATACGATAAAGAACGGGGAAATAAGGGAATATCTCGTCCCAATCTTATTATTAAAATATCCAGAAATGGTATTTCACAGAGAAATGACATTTTTGCTGTTTCGGATGACCCTCGATACAGAATAAATAGTTCAGGAATTATCAAATATGGGACTATAAAGGTCGATTCGATCGGCAATAAAGAGAATTACCTCGGAGATCAAAGAGCAAGAGGATTCAGATCGAAAGATAAAATGAAAGGAGGTCGCTTTCTTTTCATCCCCGAAGAAGTGCATATCCTATATGAATCTTCGTCTATAATGGTACAAAACAATAGTATTATTCGAGCAGGTACACAAATCACTTGCGATATTGAGAGCCAAGTAGGTGGATTAGTTCGGATAGTAAGAATTAAAAAAAAGATCGAAATGAGAATATTGCCCGGAGATATTTATTTCCCCGGGGAGATACATGGAATATCTCGGCACAACGGCACTTTGATACCACCGGGAAAGATTCTTTTTGATGAATTCCAATCTGAAAATTGGATCTATTTACAATGGATCATACCTCCTAAGGAAAAGCCTTTTGTTCCGGTCCGACCCGTCGTGGAATATGGAATACCTGATGGGCCAGATATAACAGCACCCCTTTCCCTAGATCTATTGAGGGAAGGGGACAACTTGCAAGTTCGAGTTGGTAATTTTCTTCTCTATGGAGATGGTGAACGAATCCAAGTAATTAATGACATAAGTATTCAATTGGTTCGAACTTATTTAGTATTGGATTGGGAGCAAAAAGATTCTATGGAAGAGGCTTATGCCTCTCTTACTGAAGTAAGAACAAATGGGATCGTTAGAAATTTTCTTCAAATTAGCTTGGCGAAATACCCCATCTTGTATATGGGAAAAAGGAAGAATACAGCAGGTTCAAAATCTATGTTTCATAACAAATTGGATCACGCTAATCCCATTTCTTCCAATGAGGAGAGTCAATTACTTAGTCAGCATCAAGGGACTATCCGTGCATTACCTAATGAAAGGGAAGAAGGTGGATCTCTTATGGTCCTGTCACCATCCGATTGTTCCCGAATCGTTTTATCCAAGGGATCTAAACATTATGATATGGTAAATAGATCAATTCAAGATGATTCCATGATGCAAATCATTGAATTGTCGGGTTTCTTGGGTAACTTACATAGTATTGCTAACCGTTCTCCGTCCTCCCATTCGATAACTTATAATAAGTATTATAATATTTCATTAAAGGAACAGCCTATTTTTGGCAATTCCGAAAATACTCTCCGAGTACCAAAATGGTATTTTATGGACGAAAATACGGTAGTTTCTAATTTTGGTCCATGCAGGAACATCATTTCTGATCTATTCAATTCAAATAGGTGCTTTCCCTTATCTAAATTTTGCGAAAACCCATTTCCAGTAGTTAGCCTTGGACAATTGATTCGTGAAAGTGTACGTATATCTGAGGATGAACCACTCCCCGGATCTGGTCAGATTATAGCCGTTCATGAGGAATCCTTAGTAATTAGATTAGCTGAGCTCTATTTGGCTACTCGAAGAGCAACTGTTCATGGTCATTATGGAGAAATTATTAACGAGGGAGATACATTGATAACATTGATATATGAAAGATTCAAATCTGGTGATATAATTCAGGGTCTTCCTAAGGTTGAACAATTGTCAGAGGCTCGTTCTATTAATTCAATATCGATGAATCTAGAAAAAAGTTTTGAGGATTGGAACAGAGATATGACGAGATCTCTCGGGAGCCCCTGGGGGTCGTTCATCAGTTCTAAGATAACCATGGAACAAAGTAGAATTCATTTGGTCAATCAGATTCAAAGGGTTTACCGATCCCAAGGAGTGCAAATTTCTGATAAGCATATAGAGATTATTGTACGCCAAATGACATCGAAAGTGTTAATTTCGGGAGATGGAATGGCTGATGTTTTTTTACCCGGGGAACTAATCGAATTATCGCGAGCACAAAGAATGGATCGGGCCCTGGAAGAGGCGACCTACTATCGAACTATGTTATTGGGAGCAACAAGAGCATCTTTGGATACTCAAAGTTTTATATCAGAAGCGAGTTTTCAAGAAACTGCTCGGGTCTTGGCCAGAGCTGCTCTCCAAGGTCGTATTGATTGGTTGAAAGGTTTGAAAGAAAATGTCATTCTGGGGGGGATAGTACCTGCCGGTACCGGATTCAAACAATCTATTTACCATTCAGGGGAACGGAACGAAATTGATCCGAGAACGGAAAATAATGAGATATTTAGTGGCAAAGTGAAAGATATTTTCTTTCATCATGAAAAAGTATCTGTTTTCCCTTCCCCATTAGGAGGAATTCTCACAATACATTGAACAACCATTATGCGAACGGAAATAGTGCTGATAACCAAATTTATTGTTATATTGATCATATAATAAGAGTATGAAATGAATAGCTCGATAGAATGAATAACTCGCACCATATATGATACGAACAGGCGATCTTTGAAATGCAATCAATTCCGTCGGAATAATTCCATGTTTAAGCCCATGGTATTTCGTTCTTTCGAGAGAAAAAAAGGGGGGGGGAGAAATGACAAAGAGATATTGGAACATCAATTTGGAAGAGATGATGGAAGCAGGAGTTCATTTCGGTCATCAAGCTAGGAAATGGAATCCCAGAATGGCGCCTTACATTTTTACAGAGCGCAGAGGTATTCATATTATAAATCTGACTCGAACTGCTCGCTTTTTATCAGAAGCTTGTGATTTAGTGTTCGATGCAGCAGGTAAAGGAAAACAATTCCCGATAGTTGGTACGAAATATCAAGCAGCTGATTCAGTAGCATCAGCTGCTATAAAAGCTCGATGTCATTATGTAAATAAAAAATGGCTTGGTGGTATGTTAACCAATTGGTCCACTACAGGAACGAGACCCCGAAAGTTCAAAGATTTGAAGAAAGAACAAGATACGGGACAATCCAATCGACTTCCAAAGAAAGAGGCAGCAATGCTCAAGAGACAATTAGCTCAATTGCAGAAATATTTAGGTGGGATTAAATACATGACAAGTTTGCCCGATATCGTAATAATTGCCGATCAACAAGAAGAATCCACTGCTATTGGGGAATGCATAACTTTAGGTATCCCGACAATTTGCTTAGTTGATACGGATTGTGATCCAGATCTCACGGATATCCCAATTCCAGCCAATGATGATGCTAGAGCTTCAATCCGATTGATCTTGAACAAATTAACGTCATCAATCTGCGAAGGTCATTATAGCTCTATGAAAGGTGAATCAATGAAAAGTTAATTCCTCGTTCTAAAAACCCGGGATCTGGGTATTGACTGAGTTGGCTACTATTTCTAGGTCTCGCAAGAGCGAATTTATTGGGTCGGCTACTATTCCCAAATCTCAGGGAATATATTAAAATCACCATAAATATTCTTATTGAAATGACCATTCCATTTTTCGTGGCCAATATCTTTGATGAAAGTGAGGTAATTGAGAAATTGGTCATTCAACCAAAATCATTTCTTATTGAAGTTAATCTTTGTAAGGGGTAATATGGATATTGTACAATCTTCTATTGACACACTAAATCATTTCTACGAGATATCCGGTGTGGAAGTAGGTCAACATTTCTATTGGCAAATCGGGGGTTTTAAAGTTCATGCACAGGTACTTATAACTTCCTGGGTTGTAATTGCTGTCTTATTAGGTTCAGCTACTATAGCTGTTCGAGATCCACAAACCATTCCGACTGGTGGTCAAAATTTTGTTGAATATGTCCTTGGATTTGTCCGGGACCTGACCAGAACTCAGATTGGGGAAGAAGAATATGGCCCCTGGGTCCCTTTTATCGGAACTATGTTCTTATTTATTCTTGTTTCTAACCGGTCAGGTGCTCTTCTCCCCTGGAAAATAATCCAATTACCTCATGGGGAGCTAGCTGCACCTACAAATGATATTAATACTACTGTTGCTTTAGCTTTGCTCACGTCAGTAGCATATTTCTATGCAGGTCTTGCAAAAAAGGGGTTAGGTTATTTTGGTAAATATATTCAACCAACCCCAGTACTTTTACCGATCAATATATTAGAGGATTTCACGAAACCCTTATCACTTAGTTTTCGACTTTTTGGTAATATATTAGCTGACGAACTGGTAGTTGCTGTTCTTGTTTCTCTAGTACCTCTGGTGGTTCCTATACCTGTGATGTTTCTGGGATTATTTACAAGCGCTATTCAAGCTCTGATCTTTGCAACTTTAGCCGCAGCTTATATAGGTGAATCTATGGAGGGTCATCATTAAATCACTTTCCGATCGGACAGAAGATTTTACGAATCTCGCCCTAACCTATAGATAACTCAAGATGTATGTTAAGAGCGAAAGTGATGTGGAATGTTCTTTGGTATAATTTTTTATAGGATTTCGCTTTCAATGATATATATATATCCCTGTTCTTTTTATTCTTGTTATACCTGTATACCCGGTCAATTGAAGATTCGATTGCTCGGTCATAGTAATAAGAATTATGATCAGTGAACTACTAATTCCATTAATTGGTCAAATCTATCTATTTATATATATATATAAAGAGATATCTATCCATGTATACGTGATACGAATGATTAAGATCTCATATAGGGATGTGATATAGAATTACTTATCGAGACGGTACATTACATTCCTTTGGTGAATAAAAATCTGCGTCTATTTTGGATATAAGAAGAAATATTTGTATAGGGGTAGCGCATAAAAAAAAAAAAAAGTTTTCCTCCATAATCACTTTGATATTTGAATAAGGAACACCTCGAGTTCTTAGTCGTTCCAGCTGAATTGTTATATAATTGAACTATTGGTGAGCAGTCAATAGATTAAATTGCCGCACTATTAACCATTTCTCAACCTTAGTAAGAGGAGATTACCATGAATCCCTTGATTCCTGCTGCTTCCGTTATTGCTGCTGGATTAGCTGTAGGCCTCGCTTCTATCGGACCTGGTGTTGGTCAAGGCACTGCTGCGGGCCAAGCCGTAGAGGGTATTGCGAGACAACCAGAAGCAGAGGGTAAAATACGAGGTACCTTACTGTTAAGTTTAGCTTTTATGGAAGCTCTAACTATTTATGGACTAGTTGTAGCGTTAGCACTTCTATTTGCAAATCCCTTTGTTTGATCCCGTAATCGCTGAAAGATCTGTACCCCTTGTCATTATCGTTATTATTATCCTCTCCAAATAATTTCTTTGTTCAGTCGATCTTTTTGGGGAGGGGCTGATCCAAGGAATAAAGATCAGTTCTCTCCCTATACCTAGTTTAGCCGGAAATATTCCTGACTTTTGTGACAGGAAGTGGAACGAACAAAGTATTTTATACTACCCCTATAAACACGGGACCTGGGACTGAATAGGTCCCCCGAAATATCCCTATCTGGAACTGGAACAGGAGATAGAGTTGAGTGAGAGAAGAATTCTGTAAAACTTTAATAGCCCTATCTATAAGGGGAGAGCATATGATAAATGGGACTGATTTTTCCTTTTCCTTGGGTTATTGGCCTCCTGCTGGAGGTTTCGGGTTGAATACCAATATTTTAGGAACAAATCTAATAAATCTAAGCGTGGTGCTCGGTGTACTGATCTATTTCGGAAAGGGAGTGTGTGCGAGTTGTTTATTTGAATAATATGGTTGAATCCAACCAGCTGCACGATAGTAAAGTGCATGATCTCAACGAATTACTTCTAAATGGAGAATATGGAAGAACTATAGCATTTCGTAATTGATCGGGAAATGAACTTTTAGTTTCCACTAATCGATAAGAGAAGACATTGAAATGGTTAAAGCTAAACTGCTCGAAGTCCAAGCACAACTGGGTACTCTTTCCACCACTGTGTCAATATGAGATGGGTTAAAAAGGCATAGTTGGAGATTGATCCGATATATAACATTCATATCAATGGAATTATTTGATCCATCCACTGATGGAAATGGTCATAATCTCCTATCCAATTTTGGGTTAAATGCTGAACCGACAACCTACGCAGAAAAAAATGATTATTTGAAAAAAGGAAAAAAGGAGAAATACGAATGAAAGAGGAAGGAAAAAAAGAGAGAATAAGAAGAAAGAGAAGAAGGAAAAGGAAAGAACAACTTTGCCGACAATTGAAAATTCCTCTGGTCGGAGGAGCCCTCTAGATTCTATCTAAATTTTACAAAATATGAACGGAAAGGGCAGGCTCGGTAAAAAAAGGAGATCGATATGCCAGAACTGAGCGGGAGAGCCGAATGAATCGAAAGGTTCATGTTCGGTTTGGGAAGAGATCATGAATTCGTGAAATTCATGGATAGATGATCTACTTTCATTAAGTAATTTATTAGATGACCGTAAACAGAAAATATTGAGTACTATTCGTGATTCGGAAGAGCTATACAAGGGAGCTACCGATCAGCTCGAAAAAGCTCGGGCTCGCTTACGAGAAGTAGAAATGAGAGCGGATGAGATCCAGGTAAATGGATACTCTCAAATAGAACGAGAAAAAGAGGATCTGATCAATGCTGCTCATGAAAATTTGGAACGATTAGAGGATTCTAAAAACGAGACCGTTAACTTCGAACAACAAAGAGCAATTGACCAGGTCCGACAACAAATTTCTCGCCAAGCTTTACGAAGAGCTTTGGGAACTCTGAATAGTCGTTTGAATAACGAGTTACATTTACGTACGATCGATCATAATATCAGCATGCTTAGAGCCATGAAAAAACACAACTGATTAGCCTTTATTTTATAGGTCTCATTTTTCAGAAGATAATTAATAGACGCTAATGGTAACCATTCGACCCGACGAAATTAGTAGTATTATCCGTAAACAGATCAAGCAATATAACCAAGAAGTCGAAGTTGTTAATATTGGCATCGTACTTCAAGTAGGAGATGGTATTGCTCGTATCCATGGTCTTGATGAAGTAATGGCAGGTGAATTAGTGGAATTTGAGGATGGTACAGTAGGCATTGCTCTGAATCTAGAATCAAATAATGTTGGAGCTGTATTAATGGGTGATGGTTTGATGATACAAGAAGGCAGTTCCGTAAGAGCAACTGGAAAAATTGCTCAGATACCAGTAAGTGATGCTTATTCGGGTCGTGTTGTAAATGCTCTAGCTCAACCTATTGATGGCAGAGGTAAAATTACAGCTTCCGAATCTAGATCGATCGAATCTCCTGCTCCAGGTATTATTTCAAGACGTTCCGTATATGAACCTCTTCAAACGGGGCTTATTGCTATTGATTCCATGATCCCTATAGGGCGCGGTCAGCGAGAATTAATTATTGGAGACAGGCAGACAGGTAAAACAGCAGTAGCTACAGATACCATTATAAATCAAAAGGGCCAAGATGTAATATGTGTCTATGTAGCTATTGGTCAAAAGGCCTCTTCCGTGGCTCAGGTAGTTAATACATTCCAAGAACGTGGCGCAATGGAATACACCATTGTGGTGGCAGAAACTGCAGATTCTCCCGCTACATTACAATATCTCGCTCCTTATACAGGGGCAGCTCTAGCCGAATACTTCATGTATAATGAACAACATACTTTAATAATTTATGATGATCTTTCCAAACAGGCACGAGCTTATCGACAAATGTCTCTTCTATTGAGAAGACCACCTGGTCGGGAAGCTTATCCAGGAGATGTTTTCTATTTGCATTCTCGTCTTTTGGAAAGAGCAGCTAAATTAAGTTCTCAGTTAGGTGAAGGGAGCATGACTGCTTTACCGATAGTCGAAACCCAAGCAGGGGATGTTTCGGCTTATATTCCCACTAATGTAATTTCTATTACCGATGGACAAATATTCTTATCGGCTGATCTATTTAATGCCGGGATCAGACCCGCAATTAATGTGGGTATTTCTGTATCTAGAGTAGGATCCGCAGCTCAGATTAAAGCTATGAAACAAGTAGCTGGAAAATTGAAATTAGAGTTAGCTCAATTTGCAGAGTTAGAAGCCTTTGCACAATTCGCTTCTGATCTTGATAGAGCTACTCAAAATCAATTGGCAAGAGGTCAACGATTACGTGAGTTGCTCAAACAATCTCAATCAGCTCCCTTGACAGTGGAAGAACAAATAGCTACTATTTATGCTGGAGCAAATGGATATCTAGATATATTAGAGATCGTACAGGTGAGAAAATTTCTCGTTCAGTTACGCGAGTATTTAATAACTAATAAACCTCAGTTTGGAGAAATTATACGCTCTACTAGGGCATTCACGGAACAAGCAGAAGCCCTTTTGAAAGAGGCTATTCAGGAACATATCGAACTTTTTTTACTTCGAGAACAGAAATGAATATTAGACATTTTAGTGGGGCCGTTCAGGGCAAGGAGAAGAGTTGAAGAACGTATTTCAGTACATTTCTGAGCGCAGCAATTGGAGCAATTGAGAAAGATTACGTCCAATAGGATTTGAACCTATACCGGAGGTTTAGAAGACCCCTGTCCTATCCATTAGACGATGGACGCTTTTTATTCTTCTCCTTTCTTTTTTTTTTTTACCTTGTTTTTTCTTACCCGTAAGGGATACTTTATCGTGGACAAATTCATCCGTCCACGATGGGATTCTGTAAAGAATAGAGTATATGTCATATGGAAATGGAAAATTCATTTCGAATGAGAAATTGTCCACGGAAACAATTTATATATCTTGAATAAGTAATATGAGCGGGTAGCGGGAATCGAACCCGCATCGTTAGCTTGGAAGGCTAGGGGTTATAGTCGGCGTTAATTCACAATCTTCAACACCTCTAATTCAGAACCGAACGTGAAAGTTTCGTTTCATTCGGCTCCTTCATGGGGGATAGAGTGAAAGGGATATGAAGAAGAGGAATACTTAGATCAAATCTTTAGGAAAAAAGATTGAATCCGGATCTTATTTCTGTTCCTCCTATCCTCTCTCTTTTATCCTCTCCTCTCCCATCAAATCTGAATTGTTCTATGAATTGAATCCATAACATCTATGTTAGTTCTCATACGTGAATGGACCTGAAATGTGAAATACCTACTCACTTCATAGATGATCCTTCTAGAAAGAGAAAATTGGAAAGCTTCAATATTTCAATAAAAAAATCTTTCTAGTTACCTCGTTCTCTATTTCTACTGGCTCCAATCTTCAGGAAAAGAGTTCCCACCGAGCTCGAACAAAATGCCGGTGACCTCAGTAAACTAAAGTCATCGTTCTATAGCTATTTGGCTCCAACTTATTTTCCCTGTAAGTTGAAGATCTAGTTACGATGAAGAAAAGAGATATCTCTGGATTTCCATCCATGGATTTGTGACTGATCAAATTAAATAGATCGATCTAATCCCGAAAACATTCTGCTTCGCCGTCTTGGAATTGAAAGTGCGTTCTTTTCTCTCATTCCACCCGAATTACGAGAATGTATGCTATTCCTAGCCACGGCATTGATAGGAAAGGATTTGAACCCATCTAGAAATAAAGCTATCGATCGGAACATGGATCGAATTGAAAGATCCTTCAACTATTCAAGTTGGTAATGGAACGAATCACACTTTTACCACTAAACTATACCCGCCACAATTCAATTGTAACATACGGATCGATCTTTTGTCCAACGGGAAGGAGTTCTTAATCTCTAATGGAAGTCCCTATCATTCCATCCCTGGATCTCCACCCCCGGAGATTCAATACTTGATAAAATAGTATTTCATTCTCGGAGATGGCTTATTGTAATTACAAGTTACCTTTGCGAACTGCTAATAAGGCTATTACTAATGGACCTGATATGACTATCAGGGTCAGAACAGTAAGCTGTGCAAGAACCTCTAGATTCATTCTGTTTCAACCCCTTCGATTCTATCGAATTGATAAATGAATAAAATTTTGTCAAGATCAATCACTTTCCACAATCCTTTTTCTTCTTTCTATTTTCTCTCTCTTTCCATCTTTTTATTCTGGATCCCATGGGATCTGTTCAGTTAAAATCAGGAACATTCATAGCTATAGCCCCAAGCAGCGGAGATCGTTAAAATAAATAAAAGCCTACTCATGAGAGAGCCCATTCATGTACCAAAATATCCATAGAATTTGGAGAAAGCCCGATACTAGAAAAAAAAAAAAAAAAAAAAAATGGACTAATCCGTTTAACTCTTCTATTTAAAGAATGATTGGAGAGGGAATGAAGAGATGACATCGATATCAGAGAGTCAAATTTCGATAGCTCTTATTGCTGCTTTGACAACAAGTATTTTAACTTTCAGACTAGGTGAAGCACTGTATCAATGATTCGTTCGATTCTTCTTACTTATAGAAAATAAGGGCCTGGCCAGCCAGATACTGGCCAGGCCAGGTAAAGTGAAGAATCATTTCGGACGAAATGAACAAGACTATTTTCTCTTCGGAAATGTTGGTCCTTATCCGAAAAATTGCTATATCGATCATATTACTGATACAATTTGTACATACTTATATGGTATAGATCTTCACTCTAGTATCGTGCTAAGCACAAACTGCTTTTTCATAATTCGGAGAGATGGCTGAGCGGACCAAAGCGGTGGATTGCTAATCCATTGTACGAGCTATTCGTACCGAGGGTTCGAATCCCTCTCTCTCCGTTCAATAACTTGAGATTCATCCTACAAATCAGCAGATTCCGGATCTTCCTATGGAAGAGATAGATTTTAAATCTCTCCGGAAGAAGAAAAAGAATTATTCTTTACGTCCAGGATTACGTCCAGGATCGTTCGATAGAAATCCAAAAATAAAGAGAGAAACGAAAAATATCACTACTGTGTAAACGAACAACTTAAGAGTAAACATTACGTAATCTCCGGGATCATTATTAGAAGTGTAACAAAATAGATCGTCAATCTTCGTACCACATATTTATACTTTAATACCAAGGAATAATATTCTATTATGAATAACGGAATTGTTTGGATCTACAAGTCATGTGTGAAGATCAATTTGAAAGAAGATGGATAATTTCATTCCTTGTTCTTAAACTTTTTGTTCTTTCCTCTCTCTTCCCCACTTGGGATTGAATGGAAAGATAGGGATTTGAATCCTTATTTACCTAACTGTTTTTGGGTTGGAACAAATTCGGGACTGTTGCAATCAACCGCTCTGCCATTTATCCGAAGAGTTCTCAAGTAATAAAATAAATAGACTCAATTGTTCAACAGAGAAAAATTATGGAAAGAAATAGATTGTGAATTCCCATTTATACTCGTTCTATTCCATAGATGTAACGGATATTTCTCCAATGGGAATATGTCGTTTACATAAAGATAAAAAATAGCTCGAACCGGGCTTGCGATGAGATTTAAATCGACTAAGATGAATACAAGGGTTTCTAATTCAGAAAGATTTAGATCTGGTATCGTTGGGAGGGAACCAGAAGAGAACCTCTGCCCCACAAAATGAGCAGAACAAAAGAGTGGGGGTGATAAAAGAACCTCTTAATCAATGATGGCAATCCAAGAATTTTTACTATATGGGAACTATTGAACCATGATTCGTTTTGAATCGAGTGAATTTTTCATTTTTCTTTGTAAAGGATTGAAACTTTCGAATATTATCGGAAACTTACAGCAGCTTGCCAAACAAAGGCTAAGAGAAAAAAGAACACAGGGATAATTGGCATTACATCTACAACTGGATCAAAAATAGCATAAGCCTCGGGTAATTTGGCCAGAAATAGATCATTCAAATGAAGGGCATCATCTAGACAGATATTAGACATAGCTGGCATTTATATTCTCCGATTTATATTCTTTATATTCAAACATTATGTAATATGACGCCCCAAAAAGCATCTCGTCGATCAATTGAAGCTATTCGGCGAGTCTGATTATAGATCTTTCGGGTCGGAAGAGATCGTTTTTTACAAAATATTTTACCTGATTCGATAGATAATGACCAATGAAATAGATATTTTTTTTTTTTTTTTTTTTTTTCTATTATGCTTAATCCTATCAATAACCTATTGGATCATTTTCCCGATTGATACGAACCTATTTTTATTTGATCCAAACACTCTGTTTAATAGGTTGACGAAATACTGAATATTAGTATTCACTAGCACATATATGAATGCGGAGCATCGGATGGAAATGGGGCGTGGCCAAGCGGTAAGGCAGCGGGTTTTGGTCCTGTTATTCGGAGGTTCGAATCCTTCCGTCCCAGACTCATTTCATTGAAACAAATATTGCTATCTCTTTGTCGAAAGAGAAAGGATAAGTAGAGAAATGGTAAATCCGATGAAATCGGATCTTCACTTTTGGTTTCTCATCATTGCATATACGATACTTATAAAAAGGGAATGTGTCTCCCATGAGACAGACATGGCAAGGGATATCTCTGTGATGTAGGGTGGGAACACAGATCAATTTGAGAGAAAATCTGATCCATGAGATTAGCCTATTGGATGTATGCTGGTCCTGCTCATATTGGAACCTTACGAGTAGCTAGTTCTTTTAAAAATGTCCATGCCATTATGCATGCTCCTCTAGGAGATGATTATTTCAATGTAATGCGTTCTATGTTAGAACGCGAAAGAGATTTTGCTCCTGTAACTATTAGTATAGTAGATCGCCACGTACTAGCACGTGGATCTCGAGAAAAAGTTGTTGAGAATATTCTCCGAAAAGATAAAGAGGAACGTCCCGATCTGATCATATTGACGCCTACATGTACCTCTAGTATCTTGCAAGAGGATTTGCAAAACTTCGCGAACAAAGCATCCAGAATTTCTGATTCCGACGTAATTTTTGCAAATATAGATCATTATCGAGTGAACGAACTTCAGGCGGCAGATATAACTTTGGAACAAGTGGTTAAATATTATTTGGATAGATCTCACGGACAAGAAACATTGGATCAATCCGTAACAGATGTACCTTCTGCAAATATAATTGGGATTTTCACATTGGGCTTTCACAATCAACATGATTGCCGTGAATTGAGACGTTTATTAAGAGATCTGGACATCAAGATTAATCAAGTGATTCCTGAAGGAGGATCTGTAAAAGACCTTATAAATCTACCAAGAGCTTGGTTCAATTTAGTTCCTTATCGTGAAGTGGGCTTAATGACAGCGATGTATCTGGAGAATGAATTCGGAATGCCTTATGTATCCACAACTCCCATGGGAGCTGTAGATATGGCCGAATGCATCCAACAGATCCATAGAAATGTTAATACCTTGGCTCCCATTTCATCGAATAAAAAGGTTGATTACGAACCCTACATTGATGGACAAACCCGATTTGTTTCCCGAGCTGCTCGGTTCTCGAGATCTATCGATTGTCAGAATTTGACGGGGAAAGAAACGGTCGTTTTCGGCGATGCAACCCATGCTGCTTCAATTACTAAGATATCTATTCGAGAGATGGGAATTCGTGTGAGTTGTACAGGTACTTATTGTAAACATGATGCAGAATGGTTCAAAGAGCAAATTCAAGATTTCTGTGATAAAATACTCATCACAGATGATCATACTGAAGTGGGAGATATGATCGCTCGTGTAGAACCATCTGCAATATTTGGTACTCAAATGGAACGTCATATTGGTAAACGTCTCGATATTCCTTGTGGAGTTATTTCTTCACCAGTTCATATCCAAAGTTTTCCTTTGGGGTATCGACCCTTTCTGGGTTACGAAGGTACTAATCAAATAGCTGATCCAGTTTATAACTCATTCGCCCTGGGTATGGAAGATCATCTTCTAGATATTTTTGGTGGTCATGATACTAAGGAAATAATGACTAGATCACTATCCACGGGTATAGGCCTGATTTGGGATCCTGAAAGTCGACGAGAACTAAGTAAAATTCCCCACTTTGTTAGGAACAAAGTCGAAAGAAATATCGAGAAATTCGCACAACAAAAGGGCATTGTGAACATTACTACCGAAGTAATCTATGCAGCCAGAGAAGTGTTAGGTATCTAGCTAGGATGATTAATTTATGTCATTCCGTAAATCTATTCCATTTGTACTTGTACAAGAAATTTCTTCTATTTATCCAATAGGAGTGAATCGAATTCGATCCCTGTTCCTATCGTATCAATTTCATTAATGACTATTCATAATTATATATGAATTTTTAGATCAGGAATCTTATGGTAAAACTTCGTTTAAAACGATGTGGTAGAAAGCAACGTGCGACTTGAACGACATGATCGGTTCCGTGGATTAAGATATCCGCCATTTCATATCCGAATGGAGATGCTCGTAGTTCAACATTTTTTCATTTTATTCCTGCTTTTCTTTGGGAGAAAAAAAAAAAAAAAAAAAAAATAGGGGAAAGAAAAGGAAAATATAAATATTACATGACGGAGCTTGAGCAGTAAGTATTAATTCATTCATTGATCAGGGGACAGAATCTAAGGTCAGTGTAGATAAATGAGCTATAACGACTTTGTAAGTCCACATTGATTTACGAAATCAGAATGGTTGAATCGGAACAGGTAAACAATTACCGATTATGATGGGTAGGAATATTTCAATAAGAAATAGATTCGATCATATAAGGATCAATCATTCATATGATTGCTCAACGTGGACAAATAGCAAAATGTACGTTGATGTCATTCTAAAAAGATTGGAGACCACCGAAGCAAGATAAGGCTCAGACCTAATGATTAAAAGATGATCGATCTCAGAACAAGAAAATCCTATTTTATGATTGTTCAAACGATTCGATAAAAATGAGAGATCGAGATAGATTAAACATGAAAAAAAAAAAAAATAGGGGAAAGACGGCTCAAAAAGTGGAGGAATAGGATTTTATGATGGTTGAGCATTACCTAAGCATACTTGAGCTATGAGTATGAATTATTTCTTTTTTTTTTCCTTTTTGAGAAGGAAAAGTACTAAGTTCATATAGCCTATCTATCTATATAGATAGATAGACATAGATCTATAGCAGAAAGATATATGAATCTTATCAAAATTCTTATTGCTCGAGCCGTATGAGGAAAAAGCTTCATATACGTTTTCCAGGGGGGGGGGATTATAGCCTACCTATCCCAATTAGCTACTTATCGAATTGTTGCAATTAACGTTGAATCTCGAAGAGAAGGAAAAGCTCTTCAGGAAGTGGGTTTTTACGATCCAATGAAGGATCAAACTTATTCAAATGTTCCTGCTATTCTACATTTTCTTGAGAAAGGGGCTCAACCTACAGAAACCGTTCATGATATTTCGGAGAAGGCAGGGATATTTCAAAAATTTCAGACCAATCTTTAGGGAAAGAAATGGATCCAATATTTAGCTTTGTGCAATTGTTTTTTCACCATCCATTTCTATTTTTTGTATTATATATTCATTTAGTCATTCCTGTTCCCATGCGATCTTATATGAAGATGACGAATATGAAAATCTTTTTATCTAGATGGATGAAAGATTGAGTTGATAGAGAGAATAATTAGATCGATAAAATGAGGAGCTTCCAAAATTTTAATTTTGGAGCTCCTTATTCTGTACAAATTTTCATAATGAACGGGACGGTCTAATTCGTTGTCCTTATTGTGAATAAGCCCAAGCCAAGATCTCTTCTCAATGCGCCCGTCCTGCTAATCCAACAATTAATTTCTCTACAACATTCCGGGATTGACAATGATATATTGTGCCGATATAATCCGTTCATATGGAAATATAGATCCTTCCTTCTTGGGTTCACCAGTTCGTTAATGGTTCTTCCAAATTTTAATGATGATTTGGTCGACGGATCAAAAATAACCCCATTTGGATAAATAGCTTGATCCGTAAATGGTAGATAAAAATCTACGTATATATAGATACATATGAATGAACGAGTTAATCATTAACCTAGACATTCACATAGGTTTTTGTTTCCCTCATTCAACGATTATTCAATTTATTTTCTTTCGTATTTGATATTTGAGAACTTCGTATTTATTTTATAACTCCGTATTCGACTTCGATCACATCTATATCCTAATATGGGTTGCTAACTCAATGGCAGAGTACTCGGCTTTTAAGTGCGACTAATATCTTTTACACATTTATATGGAGTAACAAATTCGTCCATACTTTCGGTAAAGTTGTGAGACTATGACTGATCCTGGAAGGGAAATGAATGGAAAAAACAGCATGTCGTTCAAATAAATGATCTTGATGAGACTTGATCTGATCGTATCCGATCAGAACCAAATCTCATCCAAGGAATCAAATGGATGGGAAACGTATATCATATGCATAGATGGATGTGTGATATGCTCATCCATTTCAATGTGATAATTGTGAAATAGGATTGAATCAATTCGCGGTTAAGTCAGGTGAGTCAATGGATAGAGCTAAATGGCCTAAATCATAGGGAAAACCAGAGGAACGAGCTTCTGTTCTTCATTTAGATGAGGAATCCCCTTTACTGATCAGGAGTTAAGAGCATATCAGTGTCCATCTATATGGGGGAGGTTTTTTTTATGAATACGATTAGGGATTTATCCGCCCAGAATGAGTCCTAAGTACTCGAGTACGAATGTGTAGGAGAAATGGTATACTGACCGTGTCAATTCATTCCAAAGTCAGGAGAGCGATCAGGTCGCTAAGAGAAAGGATTTTCATTATCTCTCATGTGAGATTTTTAGATAGAAGATCCATTGAATAGGATCTCTATCTCTCAGATGGATCATTATCTATCTTGTCTTGACCGGATGGATCGCACCATGTATTATTTTGTAACCCAAGAGGTCACTCTCATGAGGGCCATAGCCGAGGTTTTATTGAAAATGGATAAGTTTCGAAGAAATGGAAAGGAAGATACATTCCGGCAGCGGCGTTTTCTATATCCACTCCTTTTTCAAGAAAATCTTTACGCAATTGCTTATGATCATTATTTAAGTAGATCAAGTTCCTTCGAATCGATGGAAAATTCAAGTTACAATGATCGATTCAGTTTCCTAACTGTAAAACGTTTAATTAGTCGGATACGTCAACAGAATGGTTCAATTGTTTCATTTGTAAATTACAACCAAAATAAATTAGTTGGTCACAACAGGAATTTCTATTCCGAATTGGTACTAGAAGGTTTGACAGTGGTTCTAGAAGTGACCTTCTCAATCCAATCGAAACATTATCTAGAAGGAATGAATGAATGGAATAGTTTCCGGTCCATCCATTCCATATTCCCTTTTATGGAAAACAAAATTCCACATTCCAATTTTCTCTTAGATATACGAATACCCCACTCTACTCATCCGGAAATTTTGGTTCGAACTTTTCGTTACTGGATCCAAGATGCTCCTTCTTTACACTCATTACGATCTGTTCTCCACGAACATCGAAATCTTATTCTTTCGGAGAATTTGGATCAATTGATTCTCATCGCTTCGAAAGAAAAGACAAGGTTATCCCTGTTCCTGTGGAATTATTATGTCTATGAATGTGAATCTCTTTTAGTTCCCCTTTGGAAACGATTTTCTTATTCACGATCATTGTCCTATGGAGCTTTTCTAGAGCGAACTACTTTTTATAGAAAGATGGAGCATATTGTCATATTTTCTCATAAATCTATTAAAGATTTGAAAAAAAGGATCTGGTTTTTGAAGGATCCTTCCATTCATTATGTGAAAGATAGAGAAAGATTTCTTATAGCTCTGAGGGGTACTTACCTTCTAGTGAAAAAATGGAGATATCATCTTACAAATTTTTGGCAGTGTCATTTTCATCTCCGGTCCCAACCATATCGGATATCTATCGATGAATTATCCAAGAATTGTTTTTCTTTCCTGGGCTATTTATTTAGCGTCCAAATGAAGACTTTCGTGGTTAAGATAAAAATGCTGGATGATTCATTCATTACCGATCCCATTACCAAGGAATTCGATCCAATAGCTCCAACTACGCTTTTGATTGGATATTTAGCTAAAGAAAGGTTTTGTGATATCTCAGGGCGCCCAACTGGTAGATTGGCCTGGACTGGTCTAACAGATGACAATATCCTCCATCGATTTGATCAAATTTGGAGAAACATCTTACATTATTACAGTGGATCCTCAAAGAAAGATGGTTTATATCGTATGAAGTATATACTTCGACTTCCATGTGCTAAAACTTTAGCCTGTAAACATAAAAGTGCGATACGCGTAGTTCGGGAAAGATTCGGTTCAGAACTATTCACGAAATCATCTCCAAAAGAACGAGAATTGATATCTTTGTCTTTCTCAAAGACCCGTTCACAGAGAGAACGAATTTGGCATTCAGATATTCTCCAAAGAAATCCTTTTTGTTAATTCCTGGCGGAATAAACAAAATCTACAAGTAGAAACCCCATTCGACCGATGAAATGTTCATTGAGCAATTGCCAGAATAGAATCGATCCACAATCTATTTTTTTTTTTTTTCCGGGAATTAAGATGATTACGAAATAGATACATAGAGAAAGCCGTGTGCAATGAAAATTGCAAGCACGGTTTGGGGAGAGATTTTTTCCTCCTATTGAAGGAGGAGATCATCCACTCCATCCGACGAGTTCCGGGTTCGAGTCCCGGGCAACCCAGATGGATCGGATCCAATTCCCATAGGTATCTCTAGCTACTTTTTCCTTGGATCCAATCGAATTGATCTTCATATTCTTATTCACGAGAAAGAAAATCTCACACCGAATTCATCTCAAGGGTTCATTCCATTTCTAAATTGTATTGCACTTTACCGCAGTGAATAATTTATTATTAATGGATTATTTTCATTCCAATCTACTATTTATGAAATTGTAAATAAGGAATGTGACGAAATAGATAATATGTATATATATATATATATACGAAATCTATGGCATCTATGAGGTACATAAATTGAAAATTTCAGATAGATCAATATCTCTTTAAATATTCCCTTATTTGTAAATTACTATACTGAATTGATCTAGAACCTCGGTTGACATAGATATATGAGTCATACTATACTGTTAAATAACAAGCTTCATATGTATGCTTGGGAGCTTCTGATAATTCCATAAACCGAGTTTAACCAACCATGACTGCAATTTTAGAAAGACGCGAAAGCGCAAGCCTATGGGGTCGCTTCTGCGACTGGATTACTAGCACTGAAAACCGTCTTTACATCGGATGGTTCGGTGTTTTGATGATCCCTACCCTATTGACCGCAACTTCTGTATTCATCATCGCTTTCATCGCGGCTCCCCCAGTAGATATTGATGGTATTCGTGAGCCTGTTTCCGGTTCTCTTCTTTATGGAAATAATATTATCTCCGGTGCTATTATTCCCACCTCTGCGGCTATTGGTTTACACCTTTATCCTATTTGGGAAGCAGCTTCCGTCGATGAATGGCTATACAACGGTGGTCCCTACGAGCTAATTGTTCTGCATTTCTTACTTGGTGTAGCTTGCTACATGGGTCGTGAGTGGGAACTTAGCTTCCGTCTAGGTATGCGCCCTTGGATTGCTGTTGCATATTCAGCTCCTGTCGCAGCTGCTACTGCTGTTTTCTTGATCTACCCCATTGGTCAAGGGAGCTTCTCCGACGGTATGCCTCTAGGAATATCTGGTACTTTCAACTTCATGATCGTATTCCAGGCTGAGCACAACATTCTTATGCATCCATTCCACATGTTAGGTGTAGCTGGCGTATTCGGCGGCTCTCTATTCAGTGCTATGCATGGTTCTTTGGTAACCTCCAGTTTGATCAGGGAAACTACCGAGAATGAGTCTGCTAATGCGGGTTACAAATTTGGTCAAGAGGGAGAAACCTACAATATCGTAGCTGCTCATGGTTATTTTGGCCGATTGATCTTCCAATATGCTAGTTTTAACAACTCTCGCTCTTTACATTTCTTCTTAGCTGTTTGGCCCGTAGTAGGTATCTGGTTTACTGCTCTGGGTATTAGCACTATGGCTTTCAACTTAAATGGATTCAATTTCAATCAATCTGTAGTTGACGGTCAAGGTCGTGTAATTAACACTTGGGCTGATATCATCAATCGCGCGAATCTTGGTATGGAAGTTATGCACGAACGTAACGCTCACAATTTCCCTCTAGATTTGGCCGCTGCCGAAGTGACCTTTATAGATGGATAA